CATAAGAGAGAGATTCGGTTTGGTATCTGAGTAACAATTTCTGGTCTGGGGTTTACATATACACATATATGTTGTTATAATTGAAATGCAAAAGGATTTATTATTGAAAAAAAAAAATGAATACTGATTAGTCATAATAATCAATTTTATTTTCTTTTGCCATTCAATGAAACAAAATTTCATTGGAGAGAAAAATTGAAGAACTTTTCACTAATTCAAAGTAAATTGTTAATGGTTCCAATTTGCCCTGAATTTTTCAGTCTGTGACCAGAAATCCATTTTTTCTACTCCCCTTAGAATTAGAAAGGATAGGGGATGCTTTTAATTTAAGCGATGTATATTTTGAGAAACAATCAATCCAAGAGAATAATATAAACTAGATCCAATAAAAATAGGAATTTCTTTTTAATTAAAAAAGTACAACGGGATTCAAGATAAAAAAAAAACAAAAAAAGAGTTAGTAATAGAATATGTATAATATTTTTCTCCATTTTGGATCGAATTTGGCGGCATGGCCAAGTGGTAAGGCGGGGGACTGCAAATCCTTTATCCCCAGTTCAAATCCGGGTGTCGCCTGAGCAACAAAAGATTTTGGACTTCTTTCTTATCCTGCCGATCTAATTCGACGAATTCTTGCGGAGCAAGAAGCAGAGGCAAAGGACTAAGTAGGCGTTTCGATACTTTATTTTTATAAGCCATAGCATAGGTTTTATAAAAGACTGTAATTTTTTTTCTAAAAACCTGGGCGTAACCCAAACAGGTATCAATAGGGATGAAGCAATTCTCACTTATTATCGGTTCGGGCCAATCATTTGATTTTTCAATTGAATCAAATAAATGGTGAGGGTCAATTCCGGGATTCAGAACTAAGGTCGGAAATCTCGGTATCCAAAGGTTACTCCGTTTTTGCTACTAGAATTGAAGAAGAGATTATATGAAAGACTATCAAGTCGCCCTTATTAAATTAAATTTAAGTAGTGTCTCGCGACTCCGTCTGGTATCAAAAGAGTAAAGAAAAAAAAGAATGTATTAATAGTGGTGGGTTCTCCTGATTCTTTCACAGAAAGAAAGACAGTAAGCTTAGATCAAATAGGAAATAGAAGTATCTAATAGATAGTTATCTATCTTGATGGTATATTTTTATGTTTTTTGCTTAGTAAATAAAGGTATCAAAACAAATAATAGGTCTTACTATTCTTATATGCTCCATTAGAACCATTCCTTTGATATTTCCAAGGAAAAGGCGTGTGTATCATCATATTTGTACTTAAAGCTTCCTGATTTTCGTTTTACAGAAACCTTAAAATAGAGAAACTTGTTACGAGTGTATTTATTTAATTGGTTCATCAATAGTCTTAAGTCATAATCCCATTTTGACTCTGCGCCATTGATTCCACTATGATTATTAATTAATAATAATAGAATAATTCCTTCATAGAAATAGGGGACATAATTCACATGGATATAGTAAGTCTTGCTTGGGCTGCTTTAATGGTAGTCTTTACATTTTCCCTTTCACTTGTAGTATGGGGAAGGAGTGGACTTTAGAGCTGGGGGCACTGCTAATTGCTCAATCGAACTGTATTAATTCTTTATTGATTATTTTGCGAAGCCTTAAAAATGTCTTCAAAATTGTACTGGAATACAGTAATGAATGATTACCATAATTGTATTTCGAAACTCAAATCTACGCATGATAGGAGATTTTGTCCAACCTAATTTTTCTCCATTTTGGTGAATCAGCTCTTATCAGAATTATAGATATTACAATAAGAAAAACTAATACCTATTTTTTTTCTTTACTTTTAGCTTTCTAAAAGAAAGTCGTTCCCCTATTACGACAATACATATTTTATTTCTATTGGAAACGAGGTGATTAGTGATTGTCCAAAGAGGTCCTAGACATAATAAAATTAGATCTTTCTTACGTTGAGCGACCCACATATCACACATTTAACATTTGTTTTAGACTCCTAGAAAATTTTTTATGCTTTTTTTGACTCATCTCATGTTTAAGCATGAAAAATAGGCAGGGTCTGCTCTACTTCTTTTAGAAATCCGAAGAAGTTACTGTATAACTTAACTCTGTGGATCATCCGTTAATTGTTCAATCAATGACTTCTTTCTTAAGATGGGAAATAAAACTAAAAGAAATAGAATTAGAGTACTACTATCTATATGTACATCTAATATATGTACATATATATTGTAATTTAATACTCAAAAATAGTATACAATACTAGCTGGTGTGGTAGAAAGAACTATATATCTAGATATATAGTTCTTTCTACCACACCAGATGAAATACTTAATAAGATACTTTTGATTCCAGCCCAATCATTTCATTTAAGACTTAGAGTTTGAATCCCTTCTTTCGTTTCTTGAATGATTGATAAGAACTAAGAATTCAAGTTTCATTCAAATTAATCATTTTGGCTGACCGTTTTTACATAGATGATAAGTAAAAAAGCCGTAGGAACTAGAATGAACAGCGCAGTAGCAATAAGTGCGAGAATATTGACTTCCATAATATAATCTTCCTTTTTTTGTTTCGCAATAACTCGGGATCTAATCCCATAGAGATAATAAATTTGACTCCTGTAAATTCAATGGGATGAATTACATCCTAATGATACTGAATCAGATCAATATTATGAATAACAATTTCTGATCTATCAAACCAATTCATCGTCGAGAATCGAATAGTATAACATGGAAAGATCTTTTATCCATACTAAATCAAAAATACCATTTTTGATTGGACCGGAAATACACATCATTGTATTTTCATTCCCTTTTTCACCTTTTCTTTTCTATAACCTATTATCTTCCTTATACAACTTTCCTACTTATACATAGAATTATGTAAATAAAATTATGAGGTATCATATGACTGGTATTCTCTGAGTCATACACAGATCCAAACAGTATAAGTGAGATGGAAAAAGAAAGGATTAAGTATAAAAAAAAGAATAGTCGAACAAATGAAATTTAATTTACTAAGAAGAAGAAAGGGGCGCTGCTTGGTTGGCCTTTTCTTTTATTTTATTAGTATCCTCTTTATTGGATTGGGATTGGAACGTATACATGAAAAATTCAGTATGCAATTAAAATGAGAATGAAATAGATTGTTTTCAATTAGTATTAATAATTGAGGATACACAAAAAAAGTTGAAATTAGAAAGAATGTGCTTTAACCTGAAACCGGGTAATTAAATTATATTAAGTTCATTGTGTATTGTACAATAAACGAAGACAATATGTGTCTGTACTGCCCATATTTTATGGGCACTCCATTCCATTTCGTCAATCAAAAACAAGCGAAAAAGAAAGTGAGTATGGTATCTCTTAAACTTAAAATACTGAATATAGCAATATTACCGATTGTACCAATCCACATATGTCTCCCCTTATCCATTAGTACTAGGGAAAGAAATGGAAATTCCCGTATTTGTCTGATGATAAATGCGAAACAAAAGAAAAAAAAATCCCCCGCCCCGCACTGGGGATTCCATTTTTCTCCCCGTCTTCCCTTTCGCGAAAAATAGAGAAAGGCATTGAGAAATTCATCGGATCCTAGTTCGGGACTGACGGGGCTCGAACCCGCAGCTTCCGCCTTGACAGGGCGGTGCTCTGACCAATTGAACTACAATCCCAGCGAGGTGTATAGCATATATATTTTTCTTGTTTCATAAGTAAGAACATTCTACTTGTCATGTTGTAACGTAACAGATACACGAATGATATAGTGATATCATATCTACATAAACACGGACTTTAGTGAGAGTGATGCAGATTATTAGTAAGGAGTTATTTTTTATTTTATTGGTAAAATAAAAATAGAAAATCAATCTTTCAATGAGATGAGAAAAAAAATAGATAGATAGAGTAAAAAAATAGACCCTTTTTCTTTATTTCTACATTTCTACGTATACCGATCAGGCATTTCTTTTTCTTTTCTGTAGGACAAATTGGTTATATTATACTCATAGAGCGGTGAATTTTTGGGCCGAGCTGGATTTGAACCAGCGTAGACGTGTCGCCAACGAATTTACAGTCCGTCCCCATTAACCGCTCGGGCATCGACCCAGGAAGAATTCATTCTAGGCTTATTGATAATCTATGATCAACTTCCTTTCGTAGTACCCTACCCCCAGGGGAAGTCGAATCCCCGTTTCCTCCTTGAAAGAGAGGTGTCCTAACCACTAGACGATGGGGGCATATCCGCCCGACCGTCATCATACTATGATGATAGTATGAACAGTTTTTTGGAATTGTCAATATAATCTAATGGTATCGTTAGATCCGAAGAGTCTTTCTATGTTATGATTCTATCAAATTAGAACATTTTTTTTTTGATGCTTCATGAATGAAGCATCCCATACTATTCGATATAACGAAAGGAAGTCTAGGATTCCTTCAGTTCAGGCAATGATTGGCCCGAAAGAAAAGGGGTATGGGGGGTAAAACCTCATTGAATTTCTTCAATTTCCACTCATTGCTTCCTTTCTCGTTCAAATAAAATATGATATATCTATCACTATCTCATACTAAGCCAGAAAATTCAAAAACGAGAAAAATTTGACCCACTTTTTTCTTCTATTATGAGTCTACTGCATATATACATATATGTAGTAGACTCATAATAGAACATGGCTAATTCATGAATTGAATAGGGCCCTTTTAACTCAGTGGTAGAGTAACACCATGGTAAGGCGTAAGTCATCGGTTCAAATCCGATAAAGGGCTTTTTCATGAAACTCAAGTCTTAGTTTTCGTTCTTCGGCGGAGAATACAGATATTGTTGATATTAAAAAAAAAAAAGAAAAAGGCAACCACCATTATAACGAGTTCTTATTATTATGAGTTATAGTTAAAAAGTTGAACATTTAATCATTATCATAATGACTAATTGAACTTATTGAGGGGATTCTACCCTGTAGTGACATAGTAGTCCTCTTCATATCTTATTATTTTGCATTTTTTTGTCCTGGGACATA